CGCCTACACAAGAAAATTGTTGATAAAACTCCAAAATGGCATTTTCTTTTGATCCAATTGTTTTTTTCTCTTTCTCATTCAGGAAAGACAAGAACATCTCAGGATAGCAAACATTCTCTAGAATTTCTCTTAGATTCGAACCCATAGCTGATGATAGAACTAGAATAGATATTTTCTGTTTCCTACTCACACGAGCCCATATCCTTGCTTTTCTATCAATCTCTAATTCTAACCTCCCCCCCCAATCTGATATTATCGTCCCGGTATAGACCGAAATTCCGTTATGGTCCAATTCTGACCGATAATAGATACCGGGACTTTGTAATATTTGATTGATCACAATTCTGTATATTCCATTTACTATAGAAGTTCCCAGGGAATTCATTAAAGGAATGTTTCCAATAAAAATGGTTTGTTTTTGCATATCCCTACTGCTTTTCCAAATTAATCCCGCGGATATATATAATTCAGAAGAATATGTGAGTAATTCATATACAGCATCTCGTTCTTTTATCAAAGGTTCTACCAAGTGATATGTTTCCACAAATAATTGAAATTCAATTTCTTGATCCGTATCGTCTTCAATTTTTGGAAATTTCGAAAGTTCTTCCGTTAAGCCCTGATCAATGAATCTACAAAATCCTTCAAATTGTATCTGATTAAAACCAGGTATTGTAGACATTCCCCCATTTCCATCCCCGAGCATTTTTGATTTCCTATTTATCGAAAAAATTCCAGTATTGACCCATTCTTCATCAAATCAGCGGGATTGATCTAGCAATGCTGGAATTTCTATTCTGTTTACTGAATCACATGAAATTTGGGAAGTAAATCCACATATGGAATGTATCAAATGCATCTGAACGGAGTAAAAAAGAGACTTCTTGGATACTCAAATTGGAAGTTGTAACAGATATGGAAAAGAATTGAGAAATGCTACTTAGACTTATGGGATTTTGTATAGAATCTCAAAAAAGTGATTCAATTTCTATCATTTTTATGATATTCCAATCGGGTTGGATACCAAAAAAAAGAAATGGAGTTAGGATTTGATCTGTTCGATGAGATAAAGACATAATAATAATCAAGGCTCTATTTTTGATGTTTTTTAGCACTTAATTGATGGATTCTAGCGTTCAATAAAGGATTCGCAGAAAAGAAAGATCTTTGACTAGAATACTTTTTTAGTAGAATACGATTGAAGTGCATAAGATAGCATAGTAAGAAGGCTTGTATTTAGTAAACATGTGTAAATAGTTATCTAGATACATATCTTTCCTCATTTATTAGAGTTCCTTTGGGGACAGCCAATTTTGGATTTTCTAGTCAATGAAAACCGGAAGCACTACAATTTGCTCATAATTAGCTATCTATAGGGCATCATATATAGATACCCGATTCGCTATTTGTAGAACAATTGAGGTTCTGGGGTTTACATAGACTTCTATTTGCTCTTATAATTGAATTTGGGAAGGATTTTTTGATTGAAAAGAATTCATACGGATTAGTTATGTATCAATTTCAATTTGATCTAATTAGGACTAGGAAAAGACAGACCATTTTCGATTCCAATCCAAGAATTGTTCATGAATTTACAAGCCCATTTAATAGTTAATGGTTCCAATTTATCCGGACTTTTGGCTATTGGGACTGAAAAACCACATTTTGTTTTTTCAATATATAGAGAAAATAGAAAAGAATCAAATAAAAGAGAGGGAAAGTTTTTCTATATTTCTGTTTTGAGATACTATACATACAACGCAAGGAAGGGATGGGGCCAATGCAAAAAACGAAGAAAGTCTTTCGGACCGGGGATGAAGTCAAATGGGATTCAAGATGAAAGTACAATAAAAAAAGAAATTGAGTAGGCCCTCCACCCCAAGCAAAGGAGGAAGATTTTCATCTATTTCGTATCATTCTGGCGGCATGGCCGAGTGGTAAGGCGGGGGACTGCAAATCCTTTTTCCCCAGTTCAAATCCGGGTGTCGCCTGATTAACAAAAAACGCGGAATCCCTTCTTTTTTTGGTTTTGCTGATAGAACTCCCCGAATTTTCCTGAGCGGAAACAAACGGAAGAAAAAGATTCTTGCTACTTGCTTGATTCGAAACATATGGAAGCTCGGTTCTCTAAAGCGAAAGTGCTTGAAATCCTTGCCTCTAGGATTCAAGGAAAGATTCTAGTTATAGTAGTGCACGGGAATCGGTAAATCTTTATATGCGAGCCCTTGCACTACTAATGGAGTGTTTAAGTACTGGGTTTTGAATTCGATTGCATAGATTAGATTGCATAGTACGACATAAAATCGAATTTGTGGTTGTGGAAAGAGCTGAAGAGACTTTCTATACGGACTCGTGGGAGTCTTTTACTTCGATGGAAAATCGGCTTTTATAGCTCAAATGCGAAAATCAAAAAAATTCTTTCTTTTTATTTCAAAACGCCTAGTCAAGAATGGAATAAATGGAATAGAAAGCCCTCCGATTCTTTCACAGAGACAATACTTAGACAGCAAGGATACGATCCAAGGGGAAATAACGGTATGTCATAGATAATGATCTATCTTGCTTCTAGCTTTTTATATCTTTCAAGAAAGAATTCAGATTGAGGACAAGAAAAGAAAGAATAGGTCTTATTAGTGCCACATCTTATTCTTACAACTTGCGAGGATTCCCTTGATACTTCCAAAGGTGTCACTGCCCATTTTGCTTAGGCTTAACGTTTTCCGATTCCACTAGAAAAATCATACCTTCTAAGAACTTTGTTAGAAGCGAATTTTTTGGATCCTTTCATCAACGGGCTCGGGTCAGAATACCCTTTTGACTCTGCGCCAGTGATTCCACTATTATTAGTGAGTGAACAATAATGGAATAAATTCTCTTCATAGAGATAGGGGACATAATTTACATGGATATAGTCAGTCTTGCTTGGGCTGCTTTAATGGTAGTCTTTACATTTTCCCTTTCACTGGTAGTATGGGGAAGGAGTGGGCTCTAGAGGTACTACTAATTTAATTGAGCAGAGGAATAAAACCGTATCGACTCTTTAGATCGTTTTGCAAAATCTTTTTACTTTTGATTTTTATGATTTCTATTTGATTTTTTTTCCCTCTTTCTCTTTGCTGGTCCAAGAGAAGGACAAGTTAGGAGATACATACCTTCTATGCTATGGGAAATAAGATATACATTGCGGTTGTTCATGGAGAGACTGCGCATAATAAGATCGTACCTCGGGCAAGCCACACATTGCCCACTTACTTTCTTTACTTTACCGCTTTTTTCTTCGTTTTTGTTTTGAAAAATGTTATTTATGCTTTATTCACTCATTTCATATCATGGATCACGAGTTCAAAATGGTAGGTTTGACTCTTCCTTTTCAAAATCTGAAGCAATTCTCAGAGAACCTCTCGGCTCCGCTGTTAACTCTTCAATCAATTCCTTTTTCGGAATACTCAAAGAAAATCCAGCAATTTTCTTTTATCCGCACATATTTCCTCATTGATTTGATTCTTTCGATGAATGCCGGAATTCCTATTCAATAGAACTGAAATTAGAACCGTACTAGTAAGAATTGCCCTTCGGTTGATTATTTCAGATTGATTGGAATCAAGATAAATGAAATAGATGAAGCAAAGAAATCGAATTGAGATGATATAGAAATCCATATATGTATAGTAAGAAGAGGGATATTCTAGATTGATTAATAGATATCAATCCTGTAGTTTTATACAGTACAACTTGTTACATTACAATAAGAATAGCTAGTATGGCAGAAATCTATATTTCTTTCTGTCATACTAGCTGTCGGATCTCATAGAATACTATACCGCTGATTAGAGTCCGCCAATTTCATTTAAGACGCGAGATGAAAAGCCTTTATTTCTTCAATCGTTGACTAAGAAAACAAGTCAAGTTGTCTTCAAATTAATCACTTTGACTGACAGTTTTTACGTATATTATAAGTAAAAACGCAGTAGGAACTAGAATAAAAAGTGCAGTAGCAATAAATGCGAGAATATTTACTTCCATAATCTCTAATTTTTTTTTGTCAATAACTCGGGATTTAATCCCATCGAGATGATAAATCTTTCGCCTGCCAATTCAACGGGATGGATTACACCCCGATGATATGAAATCGGATCAATATCATGAATAACAATATCTATATCTGAGCTATCAAATCAACTCATCGTCGAGAATTGAATAGTATAACATAGGAAGATCTTTTATCCATACCGAATCAAAAATGGGATTCCTGATCCAATCCCTTTATTTGTCTTTTTTGATTTTGATTCTTTTGATTTTTCCCTCTTTTCCATTCTTGTTTTTTCTATAACCTATTGCCTTCCTTGTACAATTATTTGCTGCAGTAGCATTTGACCTACAAACAAAATCAAACAAAGAAATGAAATAGAAAATCAAAAAAGAAGTGAAGTTCAGTACTTTTTTTTTAATGATCTATTTTTTGTGGAAAAGAAAAAAAAGAAAAATAATAGAATAATATCTAATATGAGAAAAAGAAGTCCAAGTCTAATATAATATAAGGTATAAAAAAATCGAATATTCCATGAAATTCACTAGGTTCGAGTTTGTTCTTTATTTTGGTGAAAGTACCCCTTCCTATTTTTGAACTTAAATAAAAAAGATTATTCAGTCCCCCTCTTCTATAAGAGAGGTTGTGGTCTTTATTTATTAATTAATATACCTTTCTTTGGATTAATAATGAATGGGACGCATATCTCAAAAGATACGTCTTCAATTTGAAGAGATAGATTGTTTCAAAGTCAAACTAGTAATTGAAGTGAAACAAACTCGGAACCAGAAAAGGATCTATTTGGAATCTTAAAAGTAAACGATTCTATCACATGAATTCTGTTCAATTCATTTTTCATCGTACAAGAAATGAATTCTCGCCCCCGGTAAATAGAAATATATGGTATTCTATTCCACGTGTGTTATCGGCATCTTTTTGAATCCTAACTATGATGCTACCAATAATTGTCACAATCCCCATACGTCTCTCCCATTTGTTTGATGAGACATGTGAAACGAAAAAAAAAAGTATGGGATTTGATTCCGTCGCGTCGGGACTGACGGGGCTCGAACCCGCAGCTTCCGCCTTGACAGGGCGGTGCTCTGACCAATTGAACTACAATCCCAGAGAAATAAAGAAGTATACATATTCCTATAATTGCATTTTAACCATTTCTATTTAGATTAGAATCGCCGCGTTGGAACAGAGGTTTGAGTGATATATTGATATCTCTATATATCTCGATTGATTGATCTCTCCCCGCATCAATCATGGGAGGGTACTTACTTTAGTGAGAACGGCCTGGATTACTAGTACTCCTTTAGTTATTGCCAAATCCAGTAATAATCAATCATCAATCTTTCAATAAAAAAAAAGAGAAAAAAATCGTTTTTTTTTGACTCTTTATACTTAGAGATCCTGATATGAAATTAGAGTGTTAACAAAATCATAATTTGTGGTAACAAAGAAATAGAATGAATCAAATAAAGCGGGAGGGATATATGAAATTTTACTTTTTTTTTTTTCGTGTGTAGTTGGAATTTTGGAAGAACGTATGAAGAACAAATGGTCTATATCATTTCCTGGTGGATCCGCGAATTCTTGGGCCGAGCTGGATTTGAACCAGCGTAGACATATTGCCAACGAATTTACAGTCCGTCCCCATTAACCGCTCGGGCATCGACCCAGGAAGAATCAATTCGAAGCTTATTGAGAATCCACGATCAACCTCCTTTCGTTCGTAGTACCCTACCCCCAGGGGAATTTGAATCCCCGTCAACTCCTTGAAAGAGAGGTGTCCTGACCTCTAGACGATGGGGGCATACGTGCCCGGCGCTCTCATACTATGCTCATGGTATAGTATGAACATTTTTTTTTTTATTGTCAATATCGATTTTTCTATTCTATTAGAATATTAGTAGAGATTCAAATATGAAATAGTCAAGATATATATGCAAAAAATGGATCTATATTGATATATAATACATCTATATAGGTGGATTCTATCTGCATAGTAGTGACCTATTCACGAATTGAATGAAATTAAAGGGCCCTTTTAACTCAGTGGTAGAGTAACGCCATGGTAAGGCGTAAGTCATCGGTTCAAATCCGATAAGGGGCTTTTTGTTCATAAGACCTCACTTTATAGGTATTATTCAGATTTGAGGGGAAAATAAAGATGGATATTTTTCGTTTTTTTTACTAAAAAAAAGTAAGTAACTAACTGTATCATTATCATGGGTTAGAGTATACTCATTGTCGTTATAAAAGAGATTTTGATTTCGAAAATCAAGTGGAACACTTGTTTATTCTAATGAATAATGATAAGTCGTCTCTTGAATCGCCAACTATTCCTATTTTCCATGATTCCAATCAATCAAATCTAGTCGAATCTAAAAATGAGAAATCAACAAAAAAAAAAAAAACAAAAAGTAAGTAGACCTAGCCCATAGAATCATGACTATATCCACTATTCTGATATTCAAATTCGATAGAGATGAAATTGGAACGGCGGGCTTTTTTGATTTCATATTTTTTTTGACTCTGCAAGAATCTGTCGATATTTCCGGTTCCATTTTCTTGTTCCTGGGATATTTAAGAGGAGTAAATTGATAGACCTTTCCCTTGTTTACAGAAAGGGGTTTAGTTAAAGTTCCAAGAGTCTTTTTTTTTTTATCTTTCTTTGATTCCAGAACACAAGATCAATATAGATAAGATATATATCTATCAGATCATGACTTGATGTACCAACTATTTCCATATTGATATAGTTGATATCGTTTTTCCGACAATGTGATGAGGGAGAATGGGTGCGAGAAAGAGACTTTCATTTAAAGTCTCCTATTATTTCATTTTGTATTGGTATTGAATTTACAAAAAAAAAGGAAATGGAATTCGACTTTTTTTCTGACAAATACAATACAAAATGAAATAAATAGAAAAAGATTCAAATTGCATTTCTTGTTTTGAACCGTGAAAGAAATACTCTGAAGTTTTCTATTCATCTGAAGGAAAAGGAAATAGAACAAAAAAGACAATAAAAGAAACTGAAAGGGTAAAATAGAAAGTAATCAAATAGGATACTAGAATAGTTTAATCCAATAGAAATTAATACATCAAAATATTGATTTTATCAACTCAAGGACAAGATCAAAAAAGAAGATTAATTGATGAACCAAGAGGAATCAGCCGGGGGGTCGACGGATATTGAGAGGGGGGATCCCTTGTTCCTTGAACAATTCAATTCTTTAAACAAATTTGTCTGATTGATGATTCATAAGATAATTCATGGTTCAGGTGCTTATTAAGAGTAGGAAGGAATAGTCGAATTGAGTTCATGAATTTACCTAGTTCAGGTTATGGACCAAGAAAGGTTTTTTTTATCTTCGAAACCCAGTAGAATTAAAGGGGCCGTGTACGAGAAATCAAATTATACATAAATGATCGAATCCTCGAATGCCCTGAAAATGCCA